CTAGTAGAATTCTATATAATATAGAATATATTCTATATTTTGGAAATTTACAAAAATAAATGGAAAGAAATCTAAACACTAGAAAAAAACCCGAAGTGAAATTTAAATTGAAAATAGTCAAATATCAAATAAACATAATAGAATACAAATCTAGAATACTTTTAATTATTTATAATTTATAAGGGGGTCTTTTTGTCTTTTTTATTAGTGATTTAGAATAGAACAAGGAATACACTTCCTAGAAATTTATAGCTCAGTATTTAGAATATCTTAGTCTTGGTATATTCCTTTTATTCGTATTATTCTCTTGATTGAATACAGATTTTGTATTTGAATTTTCATTAATCATTTGTTTTCTAATTTTATATTATTTTGATCTCATATTGTAGTTTTCATATTGTAGTTTATAGGGCTATACGGACTCGAACCGTAGACCTTCTCGGTAAAACAGATATAACTTTTATTATCAAAATGATCTGAACTGTTTCAAAGACCCAACATGCATTTTTTTTGCATTGGGCTCTTTCATTAACTGATCAAAATATCAGCCAGTCTGCCATATTTTTCTTGACCCAAAAATAGGATAAGGGGATGGCTCCCCGCGCTCTGCTTATTCATTATTTGCGATTCTGATGCAAGAACACTACCAAAGTTTTTCAAGGGTATGGTTATCTTGACGTAGGTCTGCCTATGGCCTAGATCAACCTAAGTTAAATAAAGTCTCAATCCTTCTGTTCTGCTGCTTACAAACTACAATATGAAACCCTCTACACCTTAAAGTTCATAGGATGAAAAGAGATTTTTTTGAAGCCCTTGGACTCAGTATGCCTAGCATTGAATAGACTGGATATTCACCTTATCAAGATCTCCAATTCATGATAGGGTATAGTTGGTGCCTAAACGGGCACTACAATTAGACCGAACCTTTTCTTTTAGTCAAGTCAGGCTATTGTTCCCTCAAAGTTAAAGTTATAGGGTAAGACATCAATTGAAATCACAATTTTTTTGATTGTATGATAAATTCCCCTGAAAAACATTGGCGCGCGTGTAAACGAGTTGCTCTACCAACTGAGCTATAGCCCTTATTGCTTTGCTTGTGATACATATTTTATCGTGTAGATAATTTCTTGTCAAGGGGGATATTACATGATCTAACATCCTAAATTTTTGATCCATTTACATTTTACATTTAAGTGGTTATTGCTTAAGATTAGTATTGCTTCTAAGTAATATGGTATTTATAATCCATTCACGGGGTGGTCCCCTTGGTTCTCATTAGTCTGAGAAATGACCTACTTAACTCAGCGGTTAGAGTATTGCTTTCATACGGCGAGAGTCATTGGTTCAAATCCAATAGTAGGTAGAACTTATTAGATACCATTGCCTCCAGTATCTAATAAGTGCCCAGCACCTTTTCCTTTTTTTATTGATTTTGTGCCTTCATTTTGTTTTGAATTTAGTTTCGTTACATCAAATTATGATTTTCCGTGATTGTAGTTGATTCTCTTCACTCGACAGAATGAAATCAAAACGGGTTCGAAACAGACTCTTTCTTATTATTCGAACGTGCCAAGTAGTTATATTATGAAATTAAACCGCATTGATAGCTTCGACTCGTGTCCTAGCTCTCCGGAGAGCTAGATTTGCTTCAATTGTTTGTCTCTTTCCTTGGGCTTTTCTTAAATTAGCTTCCGCTATTTCAAGAGTTTGCTGAGCTTCTTGTGGATCAATGTCGCTGCCCGTCTCCGCATCATTTACTAAAACAAGGATCTCATTATTACCTATTCTAGCAAAACCGCCCATCAAAGCCAGTGTTACCCATTGGGCGTCAATGCGTATTCTCAAAATACCTATATCTACAGCTGTGGCAATAGGGGCATGGTTGGTTAATACGCCAATTTGACCACTATTCGTAGATAAAATGATCTCTTTTACTTCTGAATCCCAAACAATTCGATTAGGGGTTAGTACACAAAGATTTAGGGTCATTTCTTCAAATTGTTCTCCATTTCTAAGTTTATAGCCTTTGCAGTAGCTTCATCAATATTACCTACCAAATAAAAGGCCTGTTCGGGAAGACCATCTAATTCTCCGGCAAGGATCAATTGAAATCCTCTAATTGTTTCTGCTAGACCAACATATTTTCCCGGAGAACCGGTAAATACTTCTGCTACGAAAAAGGGTTGTGATAAGAAACGCTCAATTTTGCGCGCTCGTGCTACAGTTAAACGATCCTCTTCGGATAATTCGTCTAACCCAAGGATAGCTATAATGTCCTGAAGTTCTTTGTAACGTTGTAAAGTTTGCTTAACTCTTTGCGCAGTTTCATAATGTTCCTCACCAACAATCCGTGGTTGAAGCATGGTTGATGTTGAATCTAAAGGATCGACTGCTGGATAGATACCCTTGGCAGCTAACCCTCTTGATAGTACAGTAGTAGCATCTAAATGTGCAAATGTCGTAGCAGGGGCGGGATCAGTTAAATCGTCTGCGGGTACAT